ACAAGAGATCAAAGCGGCAGAAGAGAAAGGAAGGTGTGATTTCCTATTAAGTAAAGTTCAGAGGTTGCGCAATACAGAGCCCTACTAGTCTCCTCCCCTACCGAAGTCATTCTGTCTTTATTCACTAGTCATCTCATATCTTAGCTGAACGGTAACCGGCTTCGCGAGACCATTTCGGTCTACGCTGGAGACTTTATCAGTCCCTCTGGCTAGGCTCTTTGGGCCGACAGTTTCTCGATCAACTAGATGACGCATTTGAACAAAGACAGAACGAATCCAATCCTTATATACACAACACAATTTTGACTGATGCCCGTGTGGTGCAGACTCTATTTGAATGGGTATTCTTTTTACCCTAGTAGAATTACGCTCAGTCCTTCATCTTACTGACCAGTGCATATTCACTCAACCCAAGGCAGGAGATAACTTGGATTACCCGTTCTGCACCTGGATGACTGAATTTCATGCTTCAAAGCAGAGTTGAATCAGGCGCTATTTAGCCCTAGCACCGAACCCTAGAAGTGAACTAGTCGAATTCCAACCAAAACCAACCAAATAGGCTAATGAGTCCGCTGCACACTTTCTATATCCGTATCTCATGCCCCAGGAAATTAAATCATTCGACTGAGAGTTCCGATCCATGTACTGTACCTCTGAACTTTGACTCCTGACTTTACTTCGGAATGAGATGAGGGAAAGAATCCATATCTATCTGAGACAGCTGAAAATGACTACTTACTGCTTAAAAGCTTACTTTACCTACTTTAGATAAGAATAAATGCAGGTGGAATGAAATACGCAAGTGATTCTTCCCTTAATTGAAAAAAGTGCTTATTCCCAATGTACGTAAGGAAGGATGCTCCCAGAGAATAGTTGACTTCTTCCTTCTTCGGATTTTTAACTAATGGGGGGTTGAACGCTATGACCCTATAGCGTGCAATCCAGATTGGCCCCCCTCCGGAGGAGTATTATAGACCATGTAAAACGACATGATCCGGCTATACAGCTAACACCGTACAACCAGACCTTGCCGAGTCACACGATCAAATTCAACCTGGATTTGGCGATCAGTGACGCCACTAGTCTTATAGTGGATGGTTACTTCAGAGACGTTGCCTTCATTATAGACGACAACACCTCTGAAAGCCTTCGGCTGTGTCAGGCCAAAGGACTTAACTAAGAAAGCCTTGCCATCAGCACCGCCAAGAATGTACTCCTTAAATGGAGTATGTCCGAACGGAAGGATAGGGGGCCTCCAGTCCAGACCTCTTACAGCGATCATGTCATAACATTTCCAGAGAAGACCGAAACGTACAAGATTTTCATCTTTCTGCTCGATCTTCCAGGAATTAGTTACAACAGGAGCGTCGAAGAGTTCTCGGATTGTAACCGATGGGCTCCAGGCCTCCCGCCAGTACCAGAGGACGTAGCGAAGCCATTGAGTTACCCATCCTCGGAGTTGGGTGTACTCCTGGAACGTCAACTGTTCCTCAGAGAAGAAAACTTCATCTGGGTACAGATGTATGTCCCTAGGTCTCAACTCCTCACGGAGCTTATCAATAATGAATGAGACCCTTCAGATAAGGATTCAATGGGCGACCGCTTTGCTCTACCAGCAAAGGCAACCGAGCTTTTGTCCAGAAGGACCAGAACCTGTCAATTCGACGGCTCCTCCCGCTGTTGCCCAAGGATGCCAAGGCCCGATAACCAGCACCACCTAACCTGCAATACGTTGAAAAGCGTATTTTAGGATATTTCATAAGGACCCCGAAGAGTCCATACGGGTGGTGTGTATTCATCACAGACTTCACCGAAATCGGCGAGAGGTCTTTTCTTTTTCTTAAAGCGTGAATCCTAAAACGCTTGGAAAATTCGGCGCAACCCGTCTCGGAAATAAGGGATTTCGACCAAGAGATCGATACACCCAGATTTTATAGACCCCGGACATAGTCTTCGGCGACTTTGCTGTCAGCAATGACAACATCGTCCCCTAACACTGCATACCTAGTAAAGCGCTGCATCGGATATACCTGCTCCGCGCACCACCACACTAAAAGGTGATGAGTGAGCGCAAAGGGAGGCCACGATGAATGATATCCTAATGGTTGCCCCGCTACGAAACCCACGCACTTGCCCTTTGTGAAAGCAAAGGGAACGTTAAAAACGTTTTGAGCAAGGCAGGAATTTACAGTAGCGGATGCAAACGACCGATCAAACAAACATTGAAAGATTTCTGACATAAAGACTAAAGGCCACCTATCGGTTGCCGACTTTAGATCGAAACATGAGCAATGTTTGCTGCCAACTAATCTATCTAAAGGTGCGGTCTGATCGAAAGTACCATCCATAGGTATCCTCCGTAAGACCTTAGCTACCCAGTCATGGACCGGATGTAGCAGCCTTTGATTGATAGTTCCCTATGGGACCTTCTCTTGCCCCCCCAAAAGGGATCCCCCTTTAGAGGTAAATAAGGTCTCTAGAAGCTGTTCTTGATTTGGTTGTAAAGAACCTCACTGACGCAATATGTTATTGTTATTATATCTTATAAGTAGTGCCTATATTGTATTGTCCTTCTTTTCTTGCTGGAGTGCGCTAGCGCTTTTGTTTTCTCGCTTGTTCCTTTCGTGGGGGATCCAGACTATAGGAGGAAAATCAGTGCATTAGTCCGTAGGTTCCGCCTTGAAACCCGATCCAATATCCTAAATTTCCCCGTTCCATCCAAAGCTTTATACTACCTTCTCCTTACCACTCGGCTGGCATGATTGAAGGAGATGCCCCGCCCGCTTTTTGCCTGGAATCAAATCTATTCCTTTATGCCGGGTGGTGGAACTATCGATTCAATCGAAAGGCTAGGAATCGTCTTGTCGTATGCCGACACTACTACGACTAATACCTAAAGGAAGGGCAGGATATTAGATCTAGTTGATTGGCTGGGAAAGCTTTAGCGGGAAGAGATAGCACTGGCGAGTGACTTCAGTCGATAGCAAATCAAGTAGAGCTTTATAGGTAAAAGGACAGAATAGGGAAGGTCAGCTTATTCTAACTGGTTATAAAAATGGTAAAAGGGGTTTTCTAAATTCTAAATAAAGAATTGTCGAGAGAGAACAGAGCACAGATGAGAGCCTCCGCCGTGCGTCCCGTCGGCGCGTGAAGGCGCGTCCCGACGCTCTTCGACATTCTGAAAGCTTCTCCGGCATCGGCGTCAGGTCAGGTTTCCCATTCGGTGCTTCTTGTTTTGTGTTTTTTCTGCATTGAGTAGATCGCGAGTTGGGATTGGAACTTCTTTCTCCGTTCGATTCCTCCTCGTTCTCTTCCTCTGGTTCCTTTCTTCTATTCTGTGTTGTTGTGTTGGTTTTCGGCGTTTGTTTGGCATTTGGTTTTCTCCTGCTCGGTGGTTTCTCCTATGGCCTCCCCTTGTGGCCCGAATCCTAGCTCAGGCCCTGGGGTCTTGGTCGTAGACTTGGATGGTGCTCTGGGAGGCCCTGTTGATATAGCAAACAAGCGGGTTGATGCGGATCACTCGGAGCTGAAAGGAGTGAAGGGTTGCTCGGCTTCTCTAGCTCCGGTGGCTGGTAAGCATGGTGTGGTGAATGAGGCATCCTGGGAGTCCCTGGCCAAGGAAGAGTCAGGAGTGAGACGGCGTCGTCTGTCTTCTTCGCAAGATGTAGTTTATAGCGGTCTTACTCTATGGATGGTACTTCCGAACCAGAAAGCAGAAGAGCTAATTCGGATAGTGAGGGTCGGGTATAGAGCTACTACTGACAAGGAGATAGCACAATAGGGTCGTTACGAGGCGTAGTGTGGTTTTCTACTAGAGGAGTGATGAGGTGGGGACCGGAGGGAGTCTCTTAGCGTCTGCGCCTTAGTAAGAAAGTCAGGGGGGAGCTAGCCTTCTTGGCAAAAGAGGGACCGAGGGGGCTCTGAGTCTGTCCCTCAGGCCCTTTTCAGTCTTATTCGGTTACCATTTTGTCATCAGGGGTATTCTTGATTGGTTTTGTGCCTCGCCTCGGTGCACTCTTGGCATCGGATCAGCCACACCGCCTAGTGATGAAGGCTTGCTTCTTGCGTGCTTGCCCGTCGTAGTATCTATCCCAATTAAGTGCTCGTACAAATGACCTTACCAACCCAATTACCGTAATTCGCTTCTCTTGCTTACACCGTATACCGCTGCTCGGTCTCGTTAAGCAGCTTCCGGCTCGCTCTCGTACGCAATAGTGTTCTTCCTTTGATACCTACGCTTTGATGCCACCCACTGTAACCTCTGGCTGTCTTTCTGGCTGTCCCTTCGTGTATCCCTTCACTCAGTAATAAAAACTTGGTAAACCTGGTTCAAGGCCAAGACCAAGGCTATACATCTCCTCTGAAAGGAGGGCTAGAAGCGCCTTCACATCGCTATACTTACTGTTCAACTCAAGAGTCAGATCAAGAAATTGCGTATTGTAATGTAAGAAGTCATCGGCATGTCGAGTAGACTGGGAACTCTTCACCTGCTCGCATATCCTTTGACATACGTGAGAGCTAGACCTCTCACTAGCTTTCAGGTATTCGTCAACTCTGTATCATGAGAGAATCAAGTAATTCATTCCTTATGCCCTGCGGGGTCGGTTACACTGAGACACTACTTCGAATCCTTACGGGATTCAGAGCTAACGGAATGATTACCGAAGATACTGATATACGTAATGCAAAGCAGGCAGAGAAGCTTAGACCGCTGAAGGAACTTACTTATAGAGTAGGGAAGAAAGTCAACTTCATCCACTCCCTCTACGAAAGAAATGAACGAATGCGGGAAAGAGAAAAAAGAGTAGTACAATCAACTTTTAGGAAGGCAATGCACCAGGCAAGAAGCCGCTTACCACAATACCAATAAGACGATCGAGAAGGGTTCACCAAACGGAAACTCGCGCTACAACCGAAATAATCAATTACAAGACTTCCAGTTTCAGTTCTGGGGTGGAACTATCTTATCTAACCGAGCGATAGGGCTCCTTCCCTTCTATATCTATCTTGACCGGGAAGAGAAGCAAGGCCCAAGTTCAACCTTCACCACGTGAACGCTATACAAGCTAGTCTCATCCTTATGCCCTCTCCTTTATATCTCTATGTTGTCCCTCAGGTTCCTTCTCTCTAAGGACATTAGCAAGAAGCGCTTAACTTAAGGCCCTAAAAAAGAAGTGAATCTCTCATCTTGAACCCTCTCACTGCCAGCTTGACGGCTTGACTGCATTACCTTCGTCACCTTCCCTTTGTCCCTTAACTGCTGACAGCAATTAGCCTTTGTTTCGTGCAAAACATCATTTATGGATAGGAAATAGGAAGTCAGCCATTTGCTGACAAGCTCTTACTGTTACTGTTCTCGAATCAGCTCTTTGAAATGAAAAAGGTAACTTCATGCTTATCTGGTCTTAGCAGCACTTAGCTCCTTCTGTCCATCTGATCTTTCCTGTGATTCAATCGATTCCTAAGAACTTACCCTACCTCTCGGCCATTCAAACAGCAAAAGACGAGATCCAGTGGTCTAAGCTCCACCCAAACAGGGTAGTTGTTCCGTTCCTATGGAGTCAGATCTGGGATTCTTTTAAAAATGAATCGAAGATGGACATTAAAAAAAAATTATGGATAGTTCTCCGGTAATTCCTGAAATAGCAGCTCTAATCTAAAATGAAAACCTTCCACCCAGAGCTTCTTATAGCAAAACTGCGGTTAGTGATTCAATCACAGCGGGTAGACCAAGCAGTTCTTTATTAAAAACGGAGTAAATTCCTTCAAAGCTTCCACTAGGAATGCCATCTTCTTTATGTTTATGCCACCTCTATTCCGACAACAAGAAAGCACTCGAAGCGGCAACTTGAACAGCACAAGCTCTATGCCATCACTCCCATTATTAGGATTCGTACGCTGATACGTGAACAACCGATCCCGCGAAAACGGATTCTATCACAGCTGCTACGAAAACTATAACTCTAACAGCGGCTATGAACTCAACAAGAACACCGGAAACTCAAGCAAGGGATATTGCATCAACAGCTGATGAAAGAGCAATTAGTTCCTTGCATGTCTTATCCTAGTGCTCCTGCTTTCAGGAAAGTCAGGAAAATCCCAACTGTAGAATCCTTCCTAATCCTCTTACTAGCTCACTTGCATCTCAAGCTGCGGAGTCTTACTCACGTTCTTCTTTACTTAGCATGCTTCCTGCAATCCTTCCTGCCTCTTTCCAGAGTGAGGGCCTTGGCACTGGAAAACAGCCTTTATTGCTTCAGTTGCATGTCAAAAAAGCTCAATCCAAACTGTCTCATCTCAAGCAGCCTCTTCGTTGCAAGCGGATGTGGCATTTCTTCAACCTCTAGCAGCCTAAGAGGGCCCCCCACATTCTATGCCTAGTGGAATTTGAAATCCCTTTCCTGATGCCAGCGTAGAAATGAAGTTCTTTCGCCTTTCTCAATCAGCTTCCGAACAAGACGACCCAGCGCTACACTACGCCCTATTTAAAGCGTTGTAAACAATATATTAGGATAGTGAGGCAAGCAAGCTCACGTAACTACATTCGCATAGCTTACGCAACCTTACGTAAGTTAACAAACCGAAAGCTACTCTACATGGTATCTGTTAGGAATCGAATATCTGGGCTTGCAATAGATCCGTTCTAGGCATCGGTCGACGGGCATTACATTAGTTGCATCATGAAGAGAGCATCATAAGCATCAGAGGTTTTTTCTTTCCGAGTAGCGTGCTACTTCTTCCGATGAAAAGGAACGAATTGATCGATTTGCGGTAACAGCAAGGAAGCTAAGCCTGTAATTTTTAAGCTTTTACTCTTTCAGTTCCTGACCTGTATTGGCCAGTCATTCCGTTTCCTGGCTATATCGCACCAGTCATTTCAGTTCTTGTGACAGCGAGTGATAAAGCCAGTGAAAAAACCCGAGAGCCTTTTTTTTTTATAAACCATTCCTAATCCTTGAGAAGGGAAAGAGTACTAGATCCCGTAATTGTAGAAGTTATCCTCTTCCCTAGTGCTACGCCTACTATTTAAAGGGGAGTATGCTCCACCTCTGGATACAGCAAGCTCCGGGCAAGTTGGTTTGAAAGAAATGACTCTCTAGCAGGCTCTTCTCTTAGGCAATCAAATAAAGAAGCTGGTAAGGGAATAAGCTACTCTCTGGAGGCAAGTAAAATTCTGTGATAAAACCATCAGGCAAGGGCCTCTCAGTTCTCTTAATTTAAAACTAGCAATTATCATTATCTTTAGGCCAGGTAAATCCTTTTTTTTTATAAAGGGTCTTTTTTTCAGTCCCTGCCCATATAAGTAAGAAGGTCAAAAGCAGTTTTCTTCCTTGGGGTTTGCTATTCAAGTTAGAGTGCCATCTCCTTTCTTTCTGCTTCGCCCCTTGCCATCTCTTGTGAGTTCTCTGGTGAGGTCCTTGGAAGAACTAAATTTCTCTCTGAAGCATGCTTTTTATGAGGCTGTACCATTATAAAGCTAGCCAGCAGATTCTTTTAAGCAAGCTGCAGTCATTCACCTTTTTAGAAAAGCAGCAGGAGATAGAGCGGCAGGAGAGACATACTAGGGATGGAGACAAGCCTTGATGTATTATATCCTAATAATGGCTGTTATTCTCCTCTTATCTTAGTTGGATCAGTTAGCAAGTCAAGCCAACCCCAGGGATTCTTTTCAATCTCCGAGTTCTACTCTTTCTCCGGCAAAGTACTATGAATTCCGGTTGTGAAGGATGTACAGTTGCGCTGTTCCCTCTTAGCAGCAAATCAAGCTCGCGAAGAAGCAGTCCCATTCAGACCTGATAGAAAGAGAGTCAACCGATGCCAAGCCTGCAAGTACATCTGTGAATTCACTATAAGCATCTTCTTCACCATCAAGCCGTCAACTAGGCCACTAATCTAAGTGAACGGTGTCGCCGATCTTTCTTTCCTACTTGACTCTAGGGAGAAGAAGACTAGGGAGGTTAAAACATTAGATACTTGGGACTAAACCTTACTCTGCTTCTTTGCACTCATTCTCTTTCAAGACGATTAAGGCAACCAAAGGGCGTATCGGCCATACAGAAAGCTATTCTTCTTATTCCAGAAAGAGAACAGGGCTTCCTCATCTGCACCGGGCAAGACCGATTCTTTCGCATCAACAGCAAAGACTGGCAGCCTCTTTCCCCTCGGGTGACTACTCCCTGAATAGTAGGTTTAAGACAAGATAGCAGCAATATATGATATAAAATCTTGAAAGAAGACTGAACCACTTCAAGCTAAAAGCTAGCCGAATCTTAGCCCCTTCGTGACCCAATGAAAACGAGGATCAGAAGGACAGGCTGCTGACTTTGGCTCCTAAATCAGTTAACTGGTACTCATCCTCTGCTTGGTTACTTGACTAGGCTTTTCTATTCTTCGCAGCGAGAAGAAAATCTTTGGTCACGACAATAAGTTAAGTAAGATGCGACAGCGCTGCGTTTTTTCACGTGTCGAATTGATATTAGAATTCTCTTACCCTTCTTTATGTGTGAGTGACTTCGTCGCAGCCTATTCTGTGATGAAGAGATCGAAAGCATTACGGGCGTAGCGCTGAATTAGATCCAACCTTCCTTTCACCTGGTATATTATATAGAGCACCAGCTCTTCGTTTTCATATAATAAGCTAAGGAGGCAAAATTGAGATAAGTTCCTAAGAGTTAGCTTGAGATTGGAGAGGGAAGCCCAGTAGGCCCCTCAAGTGATTAGAGAAGATGTGCAGGGCTAGGGATCTCATGGCGAGTCCTTTCTATCTGAGTCTGTCAACTACTTTGGAGAAGACGGTGCTAGTTTTTTTGGCATAGGTCTTGCGTAGATAAGGAATTGGCTAGTCTATCTTTCTATTGCTGGAACCGAGGTCTGTCTAAAGTTCAAGTCTAGTAGGACAGAACCCTTAGCTGCTAGCAAGGAAGAAGAAGAAGACCCGAGAGTCTCAATCAATATAAAAGTATAAGTTGCTAGTCCTTTCTTTCTGGTTTCAAGTTTGAAAGAATAAGACGGTGCTTGCTATAGAATACTTTCTTTGAGGAAGCGAAGACTGTCTGCTCTACCTATCGTAGGAGCCTCCCGCTAGAAAGAGAGCACTTTGCTCGTACTATGTAGTTGTCATATTGAATTGAACGGAACCTGGGCCAGAGAAGTCAACAATCGAATCGTGGTACTGTCGCCGGCTTGCCCCCTTTTTAGTAGGCCAAGAGCGGACACGGCTGGAGTTGCGGTAGCATCGGTATCAAGAAAGTAAGCTTCAGAGCTTTCTCACGCACGGGTTTTACACAGTTTTTCAAGCTAGTCGTCAACAAAACGATTATCCTGATCAAGCAAGATTACGAGCTAAATCCCACCCACGGGGAATACCTGGAGGCTTCCGGGGAATACAACCCCTAGCACAGCAAGCACTCCAAGAGGCTCGGCAGAGAGAGGGCCATAAAATTAGGAATTCTTATAATGGCTTTCTTGCGTCAGGCACTTTCAAAAGCTAGCTGGAATTCGATGGAATAGAACTGTCTGCAAGGGGTACTGAGACTAGAGCATATATGGGTACTGACACGAAGACTAGAGGACCCAGCATGTCAACTATAGAAAGTCTTACCGGGAAAGAAACTAGCCTAGCCCTTTATCCTTGCCTGAGGAAAGAAAGAATCCGTCCTATCAAACAAACGACATTTTCTGGAATCTGGCATTTAGCGACAGGCGGATAATGTCTTAAAAGAAAAAGAAGTAAATTGCGAGCAAGCTTTCGTTTCCAGGCGAACCAACTACCCTGCAGCGTAGGGTTTTTTCATCTTTCGTTAGCGAAAGATTCAGTGCTGATGTAGTAACCGGGAAGATAGGTTCTACGGTCGTGCTGTATCTAGTTCGTGTGATGAATACCTATCTTTTCCTACCGCACCGACTGGCTTTGCTTTGCCCTTCTGCTCCGGCTTGGTGCTTGGTTGAATGCCTGGGCAGACTGACTTCAAGGAATGAAACTAGTTACGTTCCCCAGCCTAAAGGGGAAGATCCGCTCATAGATATTGCTTTTCCTTGCAATAGAGGAATTTTTACACATCGGTAAGGGGCTATTTCACACCTCGGACCTAAAACTGAGTCATCTCCGAAGCTCTAAGATTCTAATTAGACTAGTGTGAAAAGTATGTAAAAGAAGAAAGCCATGGGAAGGAAATATCAGTAAAGTCCCTGGAGGGCTCGAAAGTGTTGGATTCAAAAACAAGACAAGTACAGACTTCTCTGGCTATCCCTCTGACCTTTCTCTATTGATGGCTAGGAGGAGGAATTCAAACTAGGCTCACGTCTGGTCTGACTGATGAACACTTTCCCAAACAAAAGAAGAAAGCAAGGATACCTGAAAGTCCCTAGGCCGAATGAATCGAACTACTTTCTTGCTGAAACAGGAAAAGAAGTCAAGAGAAGGAGACAGAATGTAGTTCCTGTAGTGAGCCCAGGAGAAGCTACTTTAGCTGCCTTTGCTAACAGAGACATAAGACCTGTTGCCTTTGCTGCCCGCTCCCCCTTGCCTAAAGGAAGGGAAGAGGAAATATCCCTGACTAAAAGAAGTTCAAAGTAGATGTTAGCTTCCATTTGAGGAGAATCAGTAAGTCAAAGTCCGTAAAGCGTAAAGAGAGATTCTCTTGTTGGTGCGTGCGGTTGGGAATGGAATGGGTAGCATTAAAACTCATCTATCGATTGATGGTAATAGCCTGTCTTGGCTGTAGATTGAGGGGTGAAGTTAGTCTTTGTATGAAGATCTTATCTTAACCATGAGGAGCTCTAAACGCATGTTTGCCTTAGCAAAGACCAGCCAATGATAAAGAATAGCTTGAAAGGTCCAATGGCGGTTCGTCTTTATGAAAGAGAATTCGAATGAGGGAAGGATTGATTCACAGGTCTAGCTGCACTACACCGGTATCGATTCCTACAGGAAAGGAAGAAAGTTCCGGCTTCGTTACTTACAATAGATTTCCGAGGAATTCATTTACTCGAGTGAAATGAGAGGAAAGACTACTCGAGTGAAATGAGAGGAAAGACCCTAAGCGTGCGGGGAGATGCCACGTTTTCAGGTCTGTTTCTGGGCATTCGAGCATAGATCCAGGCTGGGAAGCATAGAATCAACAGATGAGACCCTAGACTAACTTAGGAATCTAGTAGGCCAAGACATTTGTTTAGGTACTACGTTTGACGATGAGGCCTGGAAGTTATTTTCTAGCTCTCGGCATCACGACTAGTTATAGCAACTTGGCTTTACAATTTTTATGTCTATCAGAAGGAGAGAGATTATTTCCTTCTGATATAAATTGACTTCGCCTAATTCTATTATGATCATTCTATTTTTTTTGGGAAACTAATATTTTTATTTACTTTTTTTTTAATGCATACACCTTTGGGGCTGGAGTACTTAATGACTTGAGAAGATAGATAGAATAGTAGACGGCTAAGTGCCTAGGAAGAAAAGAAGGAAGATCAGACTAGCGACCGGAAGCAAATCACCCAAAAGTCACAAGAAGGAGACCTTTGACCTTACGTTCTTTGTACCAAGGTTGGAATAGAAAGACGGCCATTAAGAGATTGAAAATGAAAGACTGCCCAAGACAAAAGAAAGAAGGAACAAAATAGGGCTCTCTGATCTGTAAGAAAATTAGAAATAGAACTCAGGCACGAGATCAATGTGAACTACAAGAGAGGTACGAGGGAATCATCATTGGTGTGATTACGAAACATAGATTGGTGTGTTTACGGACAAGCGAATGGAATAGAGGCATGGTTCATTCGTTATTATTATTAAGTACCGGGGAGAGAATAGTTGTTGGGCCTTTTTTCCGGTCCGGTATCAAAAAATCTGCCCTGGTCTCTGCTACCAGGACAGAGTCATACGCTTGTAAATGATTGGTGTAATACTCACTTGTAACTGATAGGTGTCCGAATTTCTGACTTATGGGGGGTTGAAGACAAAACTAGAAGTGTTCCAAACGCAGGTGTATGTTTACAGGCCAATAGTAGTATTTTCCTAGGAACAGCTTCTACGACGATAGGCATCATAAAGGCATAATTCGTTCCACAAATCTCACTGCACTGACCATAGCTACTTCCGATCGATCATGCTCGCCCTTGCCACTCGCGCCGGAGTTCCTTTTCTCTGCCCCCTGACTTCCGGAGTTCCTTGAATTCCCGGAAGAGGACTTAATAAAAGGACTTTGACGACGGTCCCTTTGGAGACTCTCGGCGATCTGTCCCATCCTTTCCGCCCCATACAATTCTTCGGCGATTTCCACCAGGCGTTCCCCCTGAAACTCGCCCAGCGGAATTGTGTTGACTTCTCGGCAGATGAGAGTCATTGTATGGGCGACCGATTCATGCGCATGGAGCAAGCGCTGAAAGTCTTCCAGAGAAGGAGCCTGCGCCTCGCCCCTCTCCTGCGACTCCACATGGGGATTTATCTCCCGTTGGAGTTCCAGTCGTCGCTGCTCTTCAGAGAGCAAGTGGGGCCAAACCTCATCGAAGGCGGCAATCCCCTCCTGAAACTCCGGAGTTGGCATGCGAAGAACAGGAAATTGTTCCGACAAGGACGGTGAACCCCTATCCTGACCCTTTGAGTCTGCGCCTGCAATTGAGGAAGAGAAGTGTCCCCAATTGTCAGACGGGCCAGGAGGTGGTGTACTAGACCCGAGAATCCCTACCTTCCCGCAATGCCTTTCTATACATTGGGGGAATAATGCGGGGTATACCACTTCGAGTAAGAGCCACGTACGTCTTCATAGACGGTCGGGCCTCTTTATCACCGCCCACGTACCACATAATATATACTCCTTTATTTTTGTCATCGCCGAAATTGTACGACGAACCTTCTTGTTCCAGGCTTTTCCATGCGCATATGGCGCGCAAAGGAAATCCGATTTCGGTAAGACTTGATCTGAATCGTAGTTCAGATTCAAGTCGGTTCAGTGAGGGCGACCGCGAAAGTCACCGAATGGGTCACCTTCAGTTTGTCCCAGATTTCTATAAAGAAAAAGGCGTGGGAGGACGTTGCAGATGTCCGGGACGGACACGACTTCTTCTAACGCTAGAAGACCAAATGAAGACACCCGGGACCAGAGCATGTCGTGAAAGAAGCACACTGGGCGGGCGTGCTTCGACCGTGTCTCCGGGGCACAGTTGAATGTAGATATCATGAACGCGAGGTGCAGGATACCAGGCCGAGAAACCCGGGCAACCACTCCCCTATGTGCCGATCGCTAGCGCATCCAGGGCCCCGGCGCCCCGGCTCCGATGGAGAGGCCTAGCCTGATCTGAGAAGTGCTAATTCGGTTCGGATAGACTGAATTCAAGAACGCCGCCGCCCCTGGAATCAATAAGAAAACAAGTGCTAAGTTTCAGATCAGTGAATAAACCGAAACGAAAGAAGATAAGTTTCTCGCTCGGCGCCTAAAGCGCACTATGCTCCGCTTCAACAAATGAGAGTTTTCGGTGGAACCGGTGAACCACGCGAGCTGGTTAGATGCGTGGGACAGAGGGCTCGTAGTACCTGCTAGCGCAGCTATGCAGTGGAAGGGAAGGAGCCTAAATATACCCCCTTCTTTCTTTTTATTCAAAGACACAAAAGCAGTACAAAGAGATTGGACTCTCGGATGAGACTAAGCAGCTACCGACCGTTCCGACGCGCCCCTGACCTATCTTGATTAAGACCGAAAACCCTATCTAAAGCTAAAGTGGAGCCTAGTTTAAGCTTTCATTAAAATCATAGAATGGAAAAATCATCAGAACCACTAGTAGGGATATGGATGCGGATATGGATGGACTCTCGCTCAGTAAAGAGAGTTGTAGATTCGTAGAACAGGAGAAGAGTACGCACGCGTAAGCTTGACTACACTACACCTTAAGAATCCAGCGTAGAAAACTCCAGGGCGCGCTAGCGCACTACGGTGCAAGAAAACTACAGCGCTAACGCGCAACGAGCTTCTACACTCCTGACTCAACTCTAAATAGAAAGGCGTGGAGTTAGCGCTTTTGACTTATAGGGGCTGACGGCGCTCAGGAGTTGATTGTTGACTACACGGAACGAAACCTAAATGGCTTCGGCCCCTATAAGTTAAGTAAGAACATGACCACACTACACCTGCCTAAGTCTCATTACGTTCCGAATTTCAGTTCCATGTAGGCTTGTAGTGATAGGGGCCTATTTAGTAGTCAGCGTAGGACTTTGCTGCTTTCACTTTACTAGTAAGGGCGCAGGAGCGCACTGGAGTTTTCTACGCTGGCTGCATGGATTCCTTAGATCTAAAGAATCCATGCTTCCCCCGGAGCGAGACTCACTCTATCCAGATCTCAAAATGGAAGAACGAGCTAGGCGGCCGGCGGGCAAGGAAAGGGGGCGGGGCCTTGGCGAGACGTTCTTCTTTCGAAGCGTTTTGCCAAGAGAGCGAGGGCGCCCTTCTGGGGTGGGAGCGTTTCCTTTCAAATGACAACTGCCTCTTCCTGCTGCGGGGGCGTTGCACGAAACCAAACCGCCCCCCGCCCGATCAAGTACCAGTTGCTTCGCTGGTGGGCCACTTGGGTTAGGGAGGCATTGTCCCTCAGTTCTTACCAACCTCCAGTGTGTAATCGACATGTTGCTAGCTTATTATCGGTCGAATAAGAATCATTGATTCCCTCTGCTGTCCATTTCTTATCATTCAGGGCGTTCGGCCGGTGCTCCTTTCTCAAACCAGAACCACTCTGAACGTTAGGGAAGATAAGGTAAGACCACCTGAGCGAACCGCCCGAAGGGACTTGACTTATCCGAACGTTAGCGGCTTAAGCTAAGCCTATCACGAGCAGCGTCGCTGCTTGATCGGCGGGGAGGAGCATCTCAAAGTATGGGGCAAAGGATCAAGCGCTTTGACTTTGTCCCCCGGGATCCACCACAGGTTGGGTTTGAGAGCCGTGTGATGGGTGACTATCCAGCACGGTTCGGAGAGCACTTGTAGTCTGCGCTGGTGAATGGAAGCCCCCCATCAAGCAAGAAAGAAGCGGCTCTTCCCACGGCGGAGTCACCATTGACTCTATTTATTATTATGGTAAATTCGTGTATCAAGATGTCAATCTGAGATCTTATTTCGGTTCGATACGTCCACCTACGAGACTCACCTTTGGCTTTCGTCTCGGTAGGTGTATTATTCTACATTTTCCCAAAAGAACATTCATTCATTTCTTTCTTCCCCGTCGACCACGACGACTGAAACGACGCGACAAATCCAAACCCGGAAAGGAGAAGGGCCGGTGGTGGGCATTTGGGAAAGTCGGGCCGATCGGGTGTCTTCATTCAAGCGACGGTACAGAAGAAGAACGAAACGAAGTGAGAGGCCGGGGGGCAGGGAAAAGAGTCGAGTCGATCAGGCTCGACGACCGGGAGAAGCCAAACGAAATCCGGATTTGGCCGAAAAAGAAGCAACGCTATGGATACCATGACCGATCACCATCGAGAAAGAAGAATCTTTCTAAATCACTTCGGGTCAGCGGGGCCTTCAAGCATCCGAAAGACGCCGGGGTTGTAAATGACATAGCGTTCCTGATAGAAAATGACGACTCCTTCAGAAAAACGAAGTTATTCAAGTTCTTTTTCCCAAATAAGTCCCGCTCCGACGGCCCGACGAGTCATCTACTAAAAAGGACCCTCCCCGCTGTGCGCCCCTCCTTAAATTATTTGGTCATGCAATACTTATTGAATACAAAGAACAAAATGCATTTCGACCCCGTCGTAGTTCTCAATCATTTCGTGGCACCGGGCGTGGCTGAACCATCTACGATGGGGGGAGCGAATGAACAGGGAAGAAGCTTAGATAAGAGAATACGTTCTCGCATCGCTTTTTTTGTAGAAAGCTCGACCAGCGAGAAAAAGTGTTTGGCCGAAGCCAAAAAGAGGTTGACCCACTTCATTCGCCAAGCGAATGATCTTCGCTTCGCGGGAACAACAAAAACCACCATCTCGCTCTTTCCGTTCTTCGGTGCTACCTTTTTTTTTCCAAGGGTTGGGGTGTCCAATAACCTTTTGATTGAGGATGCCCGGGAACAACTCCTAGGTCAATTAAGGATCAAATGTTGGAACCTCATGGGTAAGGAGAAGGTAATGGAATTGATAGAAAAATTCATAGACCTAGGTGGGATAGGAGAATTGATAAAGGGAATAGAGATGATGATAGAGATCATACTGAGAAACAGAAGAATTCCGTACGGGTACAACTCTTATTTGAACGAAGTGAAAAAAATGCGATCTTTGTTGTCTAATAGAACAAACACTAATACCTTAATTGAGTCGGTCAAGATCAAATCTGTTTATCAAAGTGCTTCTCCGATTGCTCAAGACATCTCTTTTCAACCGAGGAACAAAACAAGATCATTTCGTTCCATTTTGAGTCAAATAGTGAAGGATATTCCATTAGTAATGCCAAAAGGGGTGGAGGGGATCCGTATTTGTTGTTCAGGTCGATCAGAAGGTGCAGAAATTGCTAGAACTGAATGCGGAAAGTATGGAAAAACATCTCGTAATGTATTTAACCAGAAAATAGATTATGCTCCTGCGGAAGTTTCTACTCGTTACGGAATCTTAGGTGTCAAAGTGCGGATCTCATATAGTCAAAAAAATCAGGGACGTGCTATATCCGAAACGTACGAAATATAGTAAATATCGTAAAGGCAGATGTAGTAGGGGTTGCAAACCGGACGGTACACAACTTGGTTTTGGAAGATATGGCACTCAAAGTTGTAGAGCTGGTCGTCTTTCATATCGAGCCATTGAAGCAGCGCGTCGGGCTACAATCGGACAATTCCATCGTGCTATGAGCGGACAATTCCGAAGAAATGGTAAGATATGGGTAAGAGTTCTCGCGGATCTCCCTATTACCGGGAAACCTACAGAAGTGAGAATGGGAAGAGGAAAAGGAAATCCTACGGGTTGGATTGCTCGTGTGTCCACGGGACAAATCCCATTTGAAATGGATGGTGTGAGTTTGTCAAATGCTCGACAAGCCGCTACATTAGCGGCGCATAAACCATGTTCGTCAACCAAGTTTGTTCAGTGGTCGTAACGTAATTAGTTAGTGTTGAAAAACCGTTGCGCTGCAGTCATCATGTCTGCTAGAGTCAAAATAAATTTCATTGTTGACCAGTTTTCCTCATGAGTCTATTCACCTACCCGTTCACCATCGTCTTCAAAAATTTTAGGGCGTTCCAAAGTTCCCCCCTTACTCCATAGGGCGCTATGCCTGCTGATCTATCTATCCGATCCGGGTGGGAGTCAAAACCCATTTTTATCTTGCTGGGGACCCGAAAGTACAAATTTCCGAGAAGGAACGGAAGGGCAAAGCTCTCAATTGGTTCAAATCGTTCTAATGAAATCCCTTCAGCCCCTACCCCTATGATATGAGTCGAATACTCATTTTTCTGTTGTAATTTAGGAGAAAGGGCACCTCCTTATTCCTATCAAGCCTCACCTTAAGACTGGATCGAGAAGAGAAGAAAGGGGAACTCGCTTGAAAACAGGCCTACAACTGGAACTGGCTCGAAAGCATTACGAATGGCAGGGCTTGTACTGCAAATATCCTCAAATTTTACAGGAAGGGAAAGCCGACGTCATGCGCCAGACACGAAGAAACTTTAGAATAACAATAAAGACACTACTGTTCATGATGACATTTTTTTAGATAAAAACAAATAGAATCAGAGAAAGAGCTTCTAGTAGCCCTTACTCATATCCTATACACACTGAGTTGAGCGCTTAGGGGGGAGAGCATAAAGAGCTATAAGGTACGAGCTTAGAGCCTTGCGTCACTCTGGTATGCTAATCACTTCGTTGTACGACTCTGGAACGGGTCTTCCCCTTCATCAAGAAAGAAGGGATGCCATACTCCTAGTGGCTTTCCTAGGTATTTATCTTTTTCCTACCGACACCAAGTTCTCACTCTCGCGAGGAACCTTCCGAGAATTGAATTGATCAAGCACGAAAACCTCGTTCAACCAAAAGGAGTGCGTTCTACCCTGACCCGAAGGCTATCTGAGCCAGCAACTAACGGGCGAGCGACGGGAAGAAAGATCGTTGAGACCCAAGTCACCAACCTGTCCAAAGTCTCGTAGAGAAAAACATTCTTTGAAACTCTTCTCTGCCGAGCAGAGATTCCACCTTACCAACCTCATATAAACAAAAACGGAATGCTGAAATGAAACCTATTCTAAGCTTCTTTACTTAGGGTGTGCTGGCAGGATCGCTTGCTTCCTTTACAGACCGGTTCCCGTTGTGCGGATTCAGACGACCAACGGAGTGAGAGCGAGGAGAAGAAAAGAAAGAAAAGTACCTCTATATTAGATTAGTAAGGGCTAGTTTCGCCTTCAAAAGCAGAGAGGAGTGACTTGAAAGAGAGGAATGAGACCAGCCTTGACGGGTATCGAGGGAGTCAACCAGCCTTTAATAAAGCAGAGAGGAATGAACGTTTGGACCATCACTTCCGAACTTGTAGGGGAGGTCAGAAAGAGTGATTTTGCCCTGAAGAAGAACTATTTGGGCTTGGCCCAGTTCAGTTGTAGCAGTGTAAGGAAAGGAAACATGAGTGAAACGATCAACTGTCTTTTTGCTTGCTACTTACAGACTTTCTTTCATTGTTTACTGCTTACTGAGCTTCCTTCATGCCTCATTTCGGCAGATAGCATTGCTCACAGTCGTTTAGTCATTCCAGGATAAGGAAAGCAAACCAAGTGGTAGAAGAGTGCTATCTCCTTTGCATTTTATGGAACAATCATCATCATCATTTCCCAATCACGAAGAAGACGAAAGGGGGGGACTACCACCCATCAGAGACGCTTTCTAGCCCCAGAAAGGGGAATCATCTTGCTTAGAGATAAGAGTCCCGTGCCAAACAAGAGTCCCTTGCGCTTAAGAGGAATGGTTGAAACAGCCTTACGGAACCAACTGAACCTGAAAGTCATGACCGAAGAGCTTCTCGTTAGAACGTTTAGTAAGGACTGATAAAGCCAGAAGAGGTCATTTAAGTACCAAACAATGAATTAGTGTTCATTGATCAACGAAAGGATCATTCTGACCAAGAGCTCAAAGCATGAAGCCCGGTTCAAAGACATTGGGCACATTCTTCATCAACAGCACCGGCTCGTACTTCCTCCGAGATGTCCATTCATTCCGTTATTAAGGTTAGATCTCAAAGTCCTGCATCATCAACAGGGACAGAGAAAGGAAAGGCTCAACCCCTTCCAAGGGGAGCCAAAGAAGTGATAAGTGCACAAATTCAGTAAGTGTGAAAGACAGAATACGAAGTTTTCTTTCTCCTGGTGGGAAGGCGAACAGATAGAATCCTGGTGCCAAATCCAAGAGTTCCATATCCTTTCTTTAGGTCGATCAACTTATTGTTTTTCTAATTATTGTATAATAAGAGAGACCGGTTCCTTTTCTACGAATGGTCTTCGACCTCCTCCCCGGATAGGTTCTTTTTCGACACATACGATTCTTTCATTAAGAAATTGACGAGTGTGAAGACCGGGCAAGGTTGTGCTATCTCCTTGTGAAGCTCATACAGACTGCGGGGAAAAAGATAGTCCGCATCTGTTTTCGGCCGGTACGGTAGCATCCAAAGTTCCACCTCTCGGTGGTAATTCCTTAAAATGTGTTTTTTTTTAAGTTCTTGCTCGCCGAAAGATAGGAAGAACAGAAATCCTTTCCCAAGGAAAGAAAGACTTGTTGGACAGAAAGCCTCCTCCACAGTCTATTGTCGAAGAGTTACTAGAGGAGAAAAAGTTTCCTATTCCTACCCTACCGTTTCCTGATGACTTAACCGATGATGGGCCAGTAAATCCGCCCTTTTCTTTTACCGGTGATAGACTGACAGCTGTAACAACCATCGCGCTGTCCTTCCCGATAGGGCTCAGTCCTCCTTACGAATTCTACCAACGTAACTCGATTAGGGTATAAAAGTCTTAACGGCTATCTTTCGACTGCGAACTCTGTTCTTTCTAATCAGGTCGTATCATATTTCAATAGAAGTAGTTGATCACGGCGAAAGGGAAGAACGCCCAGTGATCATTTTCAGAAAGCCCCAACCTTAGGTCAGGTCAAGGTTTTCCCAGGAAAAAATCTCTATTATAGTTACATACACAGGCGCTCGGACATAAGTATATGCATCGGAGTCTGGATCATACCCAAAGTAATTTCCCGACCCCTGAGCGTGTTCGAGTAGAACCTGGAATTTCATATGTATATATAGGGTCCCGCCTCGCTCGTCGGGAACCTGAACTATGCCATTACTTTGCCATTGAAGAAAGGTTTCAAAAGCTAGATTTTTTCTTTATTTGACTGAAAAAATGTGTAAGTGAACCGGCGATCTAGGCTCTCTGGAGTCAGAGGGTAGTTTCAAAAGGAAGGACGCCGGGGGGACCCCATATTATACCAGCATCTCTTTCGAGATGGGGCAGTTAAGAATAGCTTCGCCGAACAAAGGCGAGCTAGTTTCACGTGGGCTTTAGCGAACAATTTGAATCCCTTTCCTTTGGTTTTCAGTAAAAATCCCTCTCCTCAAGCGACTGAAAACTAGGCCTAGCAGAAGCAGAAAAAAAGCTATCTTCCCACAGGACTGGACTGTCCCGCTTTCTTAATCATTCGATAGGAATTCATCGGCCAGCACCTATATTTAGCCCTGCTACAGGATAGGGGATGCGCTAGCTTATTATTTAAGAGTGGAGCCAAAGCAGCAAATGACGGAAACCCCGGTCTGTCTCATGTGTGGTATAGGTGCAATGAACCACTTTTTTTCAAGGAAGACAGAGATCTCGAAAGCAAGAGCTGTAGCGAGGCAGAAGGTTTCGTACTTATGTTATGCCTTTTTATTGATTATTGAAGTGCATCCTGACTAACAACCAACAGTCTTATTCTAATTTTAGAATCTAAAGCCAATCCAATATAATGGGTGCTCCTAGCATACGTTCTTTTTCGCTTTAAGAAGATCGAAGTAGGTCAAGACTGTAATGGTTTGATTATGAAAGTAAACAAATGACTGGTAAATCAGCCCACTTTCGAGGAGTTGACTAAGAAATTCCTCCGCCAGTACTCCTACCGGCCTACCATCTCTGTGACCTAGAGGATAGCACCAGAGGACCTAATGAAGATATCCAGTCGTTTGTGACTTGGTTCAGGGAACTCTTAGCCAAAACCGACATCATAATCCCCCGAGTCTCAAGCTGTCCAAATGGCTATAACCTTAGAGATTCTCTCGGTTCCTTCATGCTTTTAGGGCCGTCTACATCGAGCTGTACGACAGAACCCTCCCACCCAGCTAGAGAGAAAGAAGGCTTCTATACATAAGTTTAGGAGACCCTTTTCCCGGGTCTTCAAATCTTCCTCGGTTAGAAAACGGCAAAGCATCGGGATCAAGGAAGATTCTAAGCTTTATCACTCTATCTGTCTAGCATGGGATGACTGTGCTCTTACCTCCATGACAATTCTTTCGGAAACTATCGAGAAGGACATCCAAGCTATGAAAACCACTTTTGCAAAGGATAGGGTCTTTTAAGTGGTAACAGATTGGATTCCCTCGTGGAAGTCGTTGGGTCCTGGTCAAGTTTCCCTAGTTAGCCCCTTCTTTCATAGGATTGAACGACCAAAGACTCCCCACTTACGGCGCCGGAGAAATAAAATTACCCTGAATACAACGCCAGATAGACTCCCAAGGATTACACTTTGGCTGATCATCCAAGAGACGAGAAACTAAAGAAAGATAGAGAAATAGCTCACTTTATTCGAATATATCACCTAGAGGCCGGACAAAGATAGGATACCGCTTGGCATACAGCACCTGAGGAAGAATTCCTAATATTAATCCGACTGGAAGCGAGAGAGACTGCGGCTGTTGAGGGAAGATACTTTTTTACCTGGCCCAACAACTTTGACTGCAGCGGAGGATACCGCGGATACGGAATACCATAGATTGACACACAAAGAAGATCTCGGCCACTGATATCACCAATGCCTGAAACTGCGTAAGAAATAACTACTGATTGGCAGCTGAGACTCCTTTGGAAGATAGACCAACTCACAGAGAATATTTCGGCAGAGATAGCTACAGAAGATTACCCACCTGAAGATACTACTCGGACCCCTGGGCTTTTTATGAATAGCTACCCGGCTAATTATACTGTTGTCGAGACCATCCCAGGGGGGGGGATAACCAGAACACTATCTGATGAGCGGTGTAAAATGAGCTTAGTTCATGTTGGGCTCGACTAGCTACGGTGAAAGAGGTCCCCTTCCTGAGAGGGAGAAGGGAAAGATTTCTGGTTGTACAGTGGGAGCCCGCCATGGTCGTGGTATTGGCAAGGTCCAACCGTATTTTCTTCCTTCCTAGCCAGCCGCGAAGATAAAGTTGACCGGAATGCTCCTATTTCAGTAGTTGATCGAATCTTGCCCTACTCATCTATCGTTGAAGGTATGGAACTCGTATCCCCAGGGTGCCACTTAGTTCGAGGTGCTCGCTCTTCTACCTCCGCTATCTGTACCAAAACAAGGGTTTTTCTCCTTCAGAAAGAAGGTCCTAGAACCCGCCCGTAGTATAGTCGAGCGTGTTCCAAAGTGCATGGCCTATCTAACTCTCCTGCGCACGGGAAAAGGTTGGTAAGCATACCTGGCTCAGCCATTAGAGTGAATTTCCATTCACGGAAAACTTTCCACCAACGCCTCTGACGAGCGAATCAATTCCTCATCCTTATAAAGAAACGAAATCCTATGCTGCTTGAGGAAGGGGACAGTCACAGGCTCGCTTATTCTTCCACTAGTTGTTAGCGCGAACAAGCAAGTCCATCTGCGCATAAATTCCCCTCTCTCTAGCAATCAATAAGAAAAGTCCATTGGGCTCAAGCTTTCTCTCTTTATCCGCCGAACCAGCCAATCTTGAAGCTTTCTTTACCATCAGTCTTCTTCCTGAATTCGTAACGTAACGACTGGCCCGTAGAGGGAAAGTCTTAGCCCGGCCCCCAGTTGGAATGAAAACCAAGCTTTCTAAGCACGGTCTCTAAGATCGACTTTCCCAAGCTATCCAATATGACCAGCTTCCCTCCTGTTCGGCTTTCTAAAAATTCCATGGGGAAAAAAGTAAGGTTGAAAAGGTAATGTGAGACTCTATAGCTACTGATTACGTAGACCGACACCTTCCATTAGACTTTCCCAGAGTCTGTCTATTCTACTCTCGCCTTGAGCCAGAGCCCACCATACACGAAGACTAGTTAGACTGCTGCCTATACAAATCTTCCCCATCGAATTTACCTATAAGAAAAAGCCAAAGGGGATACTTTAATACGCTTTTATCTATCAGCGTTTACTATTATAAAGTAAATGTTGGTAGCTAAAGCCGTGTCAAGGAAAACATTCAAATCCATTATTGATCCCCCAAAGGATATGGTTTACTGGACACTAACTTTTACAGGACATTTGAAATCCAAATTACCTGTACTTACTGATAGATACTTACCATGGATCTCTCAACTTCCCCTTCACCAAGGGATGAAGTTTGAGCCAACCTGGAAGTAAATTCCAACTGTGGGTATCACAAAGCATGTCTTGTCAAAGTTTCTAAAACTAGATGATAAGAAGGGTTCGCTCTATTTTCACTTCTTTTCATTTAGAGTTAGCTGCTTATGCAGATTTGCTAAATGAGATCCACGCGTTAGGTGACCAGTGGTCTTCGGGGATACTTTGGGCTGAGAGGACTAGGTTTGCATTTGACCCTTGAAATTTCAATAAGATTTCTTCCGGGAACGACCTTGATTGGTTTGAGTCCCGAATAGGTCCAATGCTTCCTCGCTCTGAAGAGTTCAAAGTACCTCCTATCACTGGTAAACTAGGTTTTAGTTTAGAGGGTGCAGGCAAGAGACGCATATTCGCCATTGGTAACTATATCAACCAAAGGCTCCTACGTCCCATCCACGATTGGGTGGCCTCTATATTAAGGAGACTACCCTCCGATGGAACTTTCGATCAGGAGAGACCCTTAAGACGGTTGTTTCACCGTAAGGACGCATTTTCTTATGATTTAACAGCTGCCACTGATAGATGGCCGCTTGTTATTTTATTTGAAATAATGCAGTTCTTCTTTGATCGATCGTTTGCTTCGGCGGTTGTTAATAGTGCCCTTGCTTTTTCTATCTTCCTGGTACCATTTGTCATGGTCTCAGGTTAGTTTTCTTGCAGGGCAACCATTAGGATATTATGGCTCTTGGCCTCTGTTCGCATTATCACACCATATGATGGTGTGGTTGGCGGCAGATATAGTTTACCCAGGTCGACGTTTCACTGATTATGCCGTTTTAGGTTCTGACGTAGTCATCACCGATAAACAGGTAGCCTCAGTTTACCATGGATTCTTATCTGATATAGGAGTTGATATATCTGCTTATAAATCCCTTGTATCAGATAATGGATCTTTTGAGTTTGCAAAGAGATTCTTTGTAGATCAAGGGGATACAGACTTATCACCTGTGTCCCTGAGAAGTCTCCATAATTACTATCATCCAAATGGTCTAATGGCGATTCATTTAAAGTATAAAAGAAAACGCTTTTCGACCCTTTGTAGGATAGGTAATCATGGCTACAGAACTCTTTCCCGGCTACACACCACCACTTCCAAAGTGGTACAAAGGAAGTGGGCGATGTGGACCAGGCTCACCTTACCATTGGAATATTGGTTAGGTAGAGGTAAACCGTTGAATCCGTACTTGACGGGTCTTTTGGTCTATTATTTACAATGTGAATAAAAGCCAAAGGATCTTCAAGTTTGTCCTGATGAGTACTTTACTCAGGAAGGTATAAAAGACTTCCATGAGTGGAGTATTCTGAGGAGGTGGGTTTCAGCGTGGCTGAGGTTGCTCCACTGGTATTCTTCGGTGGCACAAAGACCTGATGTGACCATCAAAGAATTACTGGAAGGTCCACCTGTCGTTTCACAACATTGGAACCAAAATAACAAAGATGAGAATCTTGTTAGGTTTGGTCGCCTCTGGAAATGCTACGACATGGTTGGTAATAAGGGTATTTATTATATACCTCCTTTTTCTCCCGATCTTGCTTTTGTCTTGATTCTACTAGTTGTCGCGGCGTAAACGCTGGTGCTATCATATAAGAGTACGCCGCTGTCATTCCTAGCTGACCGGCACGGCACGGAAAGGCTGTTTAAGTTGCTGTTTATGCGCTTAACTCACTAGGAGAAGAAGTAAGGTTTGGAACCCTCCCTACTAGACTTGTCTAAAAGACGAAAAAATTTACTATTCCTACTTCGTCTCCTGTCACTCTTGTTTTGATGCTTAAAGAGAGGCCTTATCACGTAACACACTAAGCCGAGTCTCAAGTTCCTGCTGTCAAAGAGTTCCACATCTCTCTCTTCTAATTGATATTTTCTATTTCAACAAGAGGAATTCCTCGCCGAATGGAATGTAGCAACTAACTACTAGCTTAGTGAGCGGATCTAACTCTTTGTTGGGTAACTAGAATGGAAGGAAGAGAGAGAGCCTTGGTACGAATACCGGGGGATTCCCCTTCTTTCGCCTTCTCCTGCCTCTTACTATACTTGAATCCCTATCCCCACCCCAACCCCAATAGGCTGTTAGCAATAAGAAGAATAGGCTGCGTCCGATTCCTCTTCTGCCTTTTTTATTTGAGAGAGCCTTGGATTGCTTTCGGCAAGGAACTTTCTCTCTTAAAGCTTCAAGATGCCAGGCACTTTCCTCATTAAAAAGCGCAATCACAACTGTCGAAGCGAGTGCTCTACTATCTCCGAGAAGATAGGATTAGGACAAGTTTCCATAAACTGTCACGCTTTCAATTGGAATTAGGCACGAATTAGTCCTTACTCGAAAGAGTAAGCAAGCGCATAAAAGCCCCTTTTCCTCACAGACTAGGGGATGAATCTCTAGACCAAAAAGCAGTTATATAAAGCACTGCTGCCACTTCCTTATAGAATAAGGTACTTGACAAGTCCTACCGGCTTCTTTCAGTCCTAAAGTCAATCAAGAGGCTAAACTCGATCTTGGGATGCCATATGGCGGTGTAGATCCATTTCCGTACTCGATGGATGAAGCTACTGAGAATACTACGATGAATGAGGACGGCTATCGTTGGAAATCCAGAACGGCTCTGAACGGGGCGTCTCGAAAGCGGGCTGGAATCGGAAAGAGTAACGATTTAGAAAGGGCTTTTCCCTACTTAGCTTAGTGCTCTCAGTTCGATGCGCGATACCAGTCAAGAATTTCTTCTTTCAGCAGAAAAAGTGAACAAGAAAGAGGAAGTCAGTTCGCTAAGGGGCATAGTCAATCTATCTTCCCTAGCATTTTATCACATCAGCAACAGCTCGCCTTCTTTCCACACTGCTGCACCCTGTGGTAGGACGTGCCCTGTAAGAAGGAAAGTTATAAAGGTAACTGCTTTCGTAGCAGCTCTTACCCTATCTGCTCTTGGTCTTATAACCGGTGTAAGCAATTTCCTCATCATAAGAGTTCTCAGGGCTAGGGCTGTCATCCCGGTGGCCTATCTGTTGGAAAAATATGAGCTGTGAACGTAGGAACTATTGGCAATAAGCGTTGGTAGAGTTCTTGTTTCCGGTGTAGATGTTATCAACTCGGTAAGGCGAAGAGCAAGGCCAAATCCCGGGCAGCTGTAAAAGATTAGTGTTCGGAATGTAGCCAATGGGAAAATTTTTTTTGTATGGTAGTAGTAATATGAGTGGGTGCTTTGCCCACTATCTATAAAACTTCTTCGTCGGTCTAATAAGAAAGTCTCCTTTTCTGGCCCTTATTCCCATTCTTTTCAGAGAACAACCTCTGTCACCTTTCTTGCTTTCATCACTTGTCATTCAGGTACTAGTATCTTTAAATCAACTCCTCTCTTTCGGTCAATCTACTCTTCGCTTCGCCCCTGGCACTAGTAAAATTCTATCTCGGTTCATGGCATGTCACAACGACTCTATCGGCTTATAGTCATTCCTGGTTATAAAATGCTGGTTTGATAAGACTAAGACCAGGAATGAGGCGTATGTCTTTGATCAAGCGCTTCCGTCACTCCTATCTGGTTGAACCAGTACTTCCTTTCCGCCGTTCCTAGGGACCACCCACTCCCCTTTCTCTGGTTCCTAGCCCAACAAAGCGAGGGCGCTAACCCTTGCTAAGACTGCTTACCTCCCTTACTAAAACAAAGCACCAACAGCGGATAAGGCGATAAGACATCAAAAAGAAAGTGACGGTTTTCAAGGTAAGTAAGGAGGGTAGGTAAGACCGGCAATGCCGCATCCACGCATAAAGAGGAAAGAACATAGGTCAACCGAAGCCAAGGGAAAGCGATCCAAAGCTAACCATGCCACGAACAGTCGACTCAACAAGAACAGGGGATATTCAAACGAATCTAGCATAGGCCGAGAAATCCTTTTCTTCTTTGAACGGCTTTTGACCGGGAAGAGGTTTCATACGAGCGAGGTAATGGGCACGAGATAATGGGATGATCTTGAATCTATCTCTAATGGATCAGCATCTATTCCCTTCCCATCAGAGCAACTGGATCACTGGATTATACAGATTCCTCCATTAACTTTCCACTCTTCTTTAGGGTAAACCCTTTTACCACGAACTAGAAAAGAATATCAAAGAAAAGGAAAGTAAACTGAAAAGCTTAAAGGGAGCGAAAGCAACTGTCCACGCAGGAGCAGAAAGCAACTCTACTGTAAGGAGAGGATGCTGACTTAAAAAAGAAGATAAACTTGTATATAACGAACAGGGGAGGGGAGTACCCCCGGACAGATTGCACTCAACAATCCTTTTTTTTGTGCAATTGTCTATAGCGGCTAAAACTTCATCGAAGTCAGGTATCCTGCCCCCCCGGCTAGAGTATTGGCTCAGGAGGTTCTTACTTACACCGCTGGATATTAAGTCGAGAGATGACAGCAATAAACCGTTTACCTTCTTTTGCTCTTTAGAGTCTTAGGAAGAAAGGTAGGAAGTCACTGATTTGTCAGAGAAGCAGGGACAGCTTGAAAGCACCTTTCTTAAAAGGATGAACCTCACCTACGTTTGAAAACGAACTGCCGGTACTCCACTTAGAAAAACTGCTCTTCTGCACCTGACCTAGTGGCTGGATCGACAGCAAAAGCAACTCCCTTGCAAATGCATAAAGGGGGCTTTAAGAGAAAAGTCTTACCTTATGATACTGGGGAAGAAAAGGAGCTGCTACTAGAGAAATTCCCCCGGACTGAGACGAGAAAGAACGTAGGAGAAGGAACTCCTGTCGTTCCATGGGGGAACTCCGGACCTACGCCCTCTAGTATAGCTATTGACTGCCATCCCTGCCAAAGAAAAAACTCTAATAAGAAGGACGAATGCGAGAGAATGAGACTCGTAGGTAGTATGTGCCAATAGGATAAGTCGTTACGCCGCAGCAGTAAGGCATATTAAGTCTAGCGACTTCCTCTTTGCACTAGTCTCATAGCTTAATTAAAGAGATTAGCCATAGCCTTTTCGACTATAAGAATGGGAATATAGCCTTGAAGGGCGAGGCCACCCCTCTCGGGGTGGGGAAAGAAGAGTGGGTATGCTCGCTTTTGTTTTGAAGAGATCGTTGTAACTTAGTGCAAAAGTGAAAGGAAATTGATAGGAAAACTGTGCTCCGAAGGTGATGGTTGTTATGATAAAAAAATTCTCTTTGTTTATCTTTTCAACTATCTCGATATCTTCCTTCTGTTTGAAAACCTTCCTCGAGATGAAGTTAGCATTGCTTGTATACATGACTGGGCATGGGAAACCTTGGACCAAGCCAAACTGTCTAGCGGCAAAGTGTGGTGAGTACAACTCTACTCCACAGGTATTATTTGGTGGATCCATAGAGACTTGATAGTGGAGATCCCTGGCCACTAAGTAGTTGGCCTAAAGACAGAGTCAAGTACAAATTGTACTCAGAGGTCTGGAGGAAAGGAAGAATCAAGCTTGAACAGCTCAGAGCCAAACTGACGCTCTCGGAAGGGAGCGAAATACTCAACTGAGCCTAGATTGTAGAAAAGTTCAAAACATTTATCAAAAGGAAGATGAGTGTTTGAGACAGATCGCAAGAGTTTTCCATAACAGGAACAATGCTTTTAAGAAGGAGCAGTCTGGATTTTTCGAGAGCCAAACTCAGGAAAAATATGCATGGAGCCACAGTTGCACAATCCAGAGAGGGCCATGGCCAGAAACGGGAAGATTTTATTTGACTTATTCATGCTCTCATTCCCCTATAAAGACTATAGGAGCCAAGTTGACTCTCTGATTGTTAGCCAAGACAATGGCTAACTTAGCTAGCTTCTTCACTACATTCCCGGACTGCACACAAAAGACATATTTACATAACCAAAAGAGAAGAAAAGCAATAAACTCGTCTTTCTCTATGTTCTTCATGTCTTGGCTCAAGAAAAGGGATGGCTTACCACTCTTGTTCTTCAATTCAAAGTGGCGTTTATGGAGTCTCCCACAGGAGTAAACCAGTTAAAGCCGCCAAGTCATAGAGAGTCGCCGTCATGGTGCCGGGTTTAAGAAGGAAGGAATTTTCAGAAGTTGCCTAAAAGCAAAGGGCAGAGGCGAATTGAAAGCTAAGCAGTGGTAATTCTAAAGATTCCCCGGGGAAAAAATAGAAATGTCTCCTACCAACCACCTAATATGTGGAAGTATCGACGTAATTTCATAGAGTCATTCGGTCTGAATGCTACATGAAGAACATAAGCCAGATGAAGGAACAGGAAGACCTAGGATGTAGAAGAGCATAACATGAGTGATTCAGCAGATTTTTATTCCTATATATCAACTCATGTAGTACTTTATTTCATTTTACGATATAGTTAATCCATCTGTATAGATATCATCATCTACACCCAGAAAACCGTATGCTTTGGAAGAAGCTTGTACAGTTTGGGAAGAGGTTTTGATTGAGAAAATACCTCTTTCCTCCCTACAGAAACATCTTTCGTACTAAAAACAAACACCATCTTTGATCCTTTTAACTGGAACATCCATTAAACTACTTGACAAAGTTTTCTTAAATAACGAATTAAAACTTATTATTATGTATGCAACCATGATTTAATTAATTGATATTGTTACAACTTAAAATAAGATTTACGGATTTTAGACTGAAGAATAGGAATGAGAAGAAAAGAAAATAGGAAAGAAGACTAGATTCCTATATTAAGGACAGAGACAGCTATCTCTAATACGGTTCGTGCTCCTCCCCGAGAAGCACTAACCTCCCTAAGGGTAAACATAGAGTATTGAGTCTCTAACCTGTTATAGTGCTGACGCTCAGTCGTGCTGCTCACCCGAGCATCACTCCTTCACGCACCCTTCCGTACACCTAAGCTAATCTCTAAAGAACCTTTCTTTACGAGAAAGAAGAGTTCCCTGCTGGGCTAGTTACACAGAAAGAAAAGAAGCAAGAAAACTCCTTTCGCTCCGTGCCGATTAGTCACTCTGATCGCTCATCCATGAGCTAGCGCTTTCATTCAACTAATCCCTGGAGTTGGTTTGCTTTATGTGAGGTTCGTTCCAAATCTCTATCGTCAAATAACATATCTAAGGGCTCAGACGATGTTCTCTTGTCCCCTCGGGAAATTTAATTAAATCATCCATTGGTATAAAGCGCAGGACGCGAACCAATCATGGACTGGCCGTAGGTTAAGATAGTTACCTATGGAAAATCTAGGTCTTTTTTTTCCCTCAATAGAACAAGGCAGAAAGGGCCTCTGACCGAGAGGTCGTTAGACGAAAGCATGTCCTATCCTCTTTTCAAAGCAATCCAAGGTCTGATGGTGTGAACAGCCTATTGCATTTAACCAACGCATAACGGACTCGTGGAGCCCAGAGATCGCCTTGGGACCACTCTTCCCCTAGTGCATGGACGGAGACAACTAGGTCTCGCCATGAAGCAAGCTCATAGGGAATTAGGCACGAATTAGTCCTTACTCGACTCGAAAGAGTAAGCAAGCGCTACGCCCCTCTTAAACTGGATCAAATAGGGGATTACTAGAACCCCCAGAGACTCTGGGTTTCCTTCCCACAGATCTGCCCCAGCCTTTTTAGGTTCTTTTGCGGGATGGGATAAAGGCTCTTTAGCGGGATAACCGTTCTTAGGGTAATCAAACCTGCAAGTCTTAGTGCTACAGAATCCCCTGCTAGGAAGGGAATGAGCTATAATATGCCTTCTGTTTGCGGCGAATAGGAATAGGTTGTTTTCAGGTTTGACATGACATAAGATAAGAGGCTAATTCGTCGAATTAGATCCGATTCCAATTCCACATAGTGACACAGATCCTTTTTATCAAATAGTTGCCAACTAGTCTTGGCGAGAGGGATTACTTGCGCACTAGGAGTTTCCTCATCTCAGATGCCCGGAAGGAGCTGCTAGAGTAGGTTGCTCGAGAAGGCTGTTAGGGTAATAAAACCAGCAATCGAATCCCCTGCTATTGAATATGAGTAACTATCCAATTCCATAACAGAAGAAAGAGATGGGACTAGAGCTTTTGGCTTTCTTCCTTCACTTCGATCAAGGATTGCTGCTAGAAGGTTTGGAAGCCATGTAAAATGCCTTATTAGATGAAGAAGAATAGCTGGTGCTCTAACCTGATGTCGGAATAGCAGCTGTGAATGGAATGGGGGAAAAAGGAGGAATTGTCCAAAGCCTTTTTTTTCCTTGATTCCCCTAGTTAAGATATCCCACGCAAGGAAGAGAATAGGTAATAGGCTGCAGAGAGGAGACTGTGGCACTTTCGGATCAATGTTTAGCTTTTTCTCTTTCTCCGACTATTGAAGCACATTAGCATCAGCAAACGATCTGCGGCATTTACTATTTCCATGCCATGACATGAGACAGATCTCTCGCAACTAGTTCCCTTGCTGATTTGATTCAACTCCTGAATGCCATTCTATTGTTTGCAAACGAGTGAAAGGCGGAGTGACGGTTTAGGCTTTGGATTCGACAGTTGCGATAGGAATGAAGCCAATGATGTCCCCAAACCAAACGAGAAGGCTGATCTTGTATTTCGGGATTACCCCAGAGCAGAAATGCGGGATTACCGGTCACTCATAGGTTCTTTGAAAAGCTGAGTAAGAGCTATTGTCGACCGGTCTTATTGGTCAAGAAAGCGTCGAAAGAGTGACTGGGGACAGGGAAAGGGCTTGTTAAGGACCTTCTTGTCCTAATGCGAGCAACTGACATAGGGAAAATAGAATGCAAGATGACAGAATGCTTATCCGGTGTTCGGACGAAAGAATCCCCTGCTCTTGTTCGAGAATCTGCTCCACATTCATGCCCAGAATCTGCTGCTCTCTTTCCTGCTTACAAACCGAAGCTCTTTTCGCCTTTACCGGAGCTGCTAAAGCAATTGCAAAATTACTTTCCTGTTGATTTCGCAGGACAGACAGATATTGAATTAACGGAAAGGAACTGAACCTGAACTGCCTTAATGGACAGGGATAATAGTCTAATAAGATGCCATAGAAGCAGAACCGGTCTTAGATGGTTGACGGATAGGTTTTTGCTTTTTGCCTGGCTGGGCATAGTCAGAGCTAGCAATAACTGTCATACTACTTCCCTCAGAAGGAAATTGGCTGATCTCCAGCTCTTGTTCCAGCAATGTCCAATTCTGCCTGAAAACCTAATAGTCTTATTGCAGCGCCATTCTATTCCGAAAGTCAGGTCAGTGCCACAGCTTCTTCTCAAGCATCAACATCAAAGAGCTCCAATGCCCTTACTTGAATCTAATCTAAGGAGGTCGATGTCCATTCAAAAGGGGAATTGATAGAGTCAGATGAATGCGCAGGGGATTTGCCCACTACTAGAACGAGGACAGGCCTAGCTACTTTGCAAGCATTCCAGGCTAGGCACTAACTGCGGTTATTCCTCCAACAGGTTATTCTGGGCTACGCTAAACCTTCAAGCCTTCCACCAGCAGATGAATACTCAAGATATCCCCTCTGCGCACGGAAAGGGAAAGCTACTCTTCAATAGTATATGCCGAAAATCCTATGTTTGGAGTGACCATGAACACACTGCTTGAGACCCTTCTTTCGTGAGACAGTTGTGATTCCGCTTTCACTAATAGACAGATGGGATACTGAAGAAGAATGACTCTCTAAACTGGCCCAAGGGTTAAGTTAAGGCTAGACGCACCTCTTCTCACGCATACGCTACGCCCCTGACGACTGCTCTGCATCTAGGGTTCTGGCTTTAATCGGCGTAACGACTGCTCTTTTCCACTTATACTAGCCAAGGTTCTTACTATAAGGAATAAAGCAATGGTATACGAAAACTCTCTTTGCCACTGCTGCTATCTCTGTCCCCGTCGCTGCTACTCTTACCTCCCTTCCTTGCCTCGGTGTCTTCTACGCGAATACGCTATGCTACCATCAGTATCAAAGCGAAGCGCTCCTAGGCTCGCAGGCAGGGCAAAAAGCGCCTTCGAGACCGCTCCTCGATCTCAACTTCCCCCCAGATAGGAGCTTTCTATTCATGTGGAAGAGGCAGATCCCGCGGGAGGTTTGGAACCCAGAATCCCGGAATTGACCGGGAACCGCCTCGGCAACAAAGGGAGGCGGAAGAACGCGAAATTGATCCAGCGGGGTGGAAGCTTTGGCTTCGAAACCCGGAAGCTTCCGTCGAAGAATTCATTCACGAGGCTAAGCAAATTCTCGCCTTAGAGAAGGAAATAACAGGTCGGGTTGGGAAGCTTTTAACGGAAACGGGATACCCCGTTCCAAACCTCGAGGAATTGCAGGAGGTCCTTTGTCACTCTTCGTCCGGGCAAAAATATGCTAAAAAGACTCTTCGCTCAATGCTGAGCGATGTGAATTGCCACGGAAGTCAAAGTAGAGCCTTTCAAAAAGTTTGAGAAGCGGGGAGATCTATAAATTGAAAAAATAGCTACTATAACAGAACTTTTCTTATTCATTACGTGTAGTCAGGGCTACGCGCCACTTGTGTAGGTCGGGCTTGAGAATTCAGTCTCACCTATCGTCTAAGATAAGAGGATCAAGTGAGAAAGTTTGTGGTGCTCCATGCGCCCTCTATAGAGTAAGCGTTTTCTCGCTTGTTGGCTGAGCCGTATCTTGCTGCCCTCGGCCCGATCATCCAATTCGCTCCACCCAGATTTGGAACCCTAGAAGAAAATGTGCACGCATGCACATCGACCATCCATCCTTAGGAATGGCCACCAAACACTCAATTTCCAACAATGGAATGGAATCCCCCAAAACAAAAACTCATAGAATGGATTTCTAAAGTCTGCAGCACAATCTTTAGAATAAAATCTGCGCGCATGCATGTGTCATCACCTCATTGGTCGGAGGTCCAAGGGGTCCATAGAATAAAAAAAAATATTCTTCTTTTTTCTTTTCTTTCTTTTTTTGGATTTATAGTTCTTCTTAGCTTAGAAGAGAGAAAGAGTAGAAACAAAGTGTACGCTCTCTATAGGATTTGTTCGGGGCTGTTCACTTGGTCGCCTGGTATCTTGAAACCTCTTTGCTTGCGGGGGCAGGAGTGGAAACGTCTGAGAGAGCGCTTCGCGAAAGAATCGTGTGGCGCGGTGAAAGGTTTCCCGTTGGGGTTTCCGGCCCTCCTGGTCTTCACCTAATTGTGGAAGAGGGGAGGTGAGTTGATACTCCACTCTCTCTCTCTCGCCTTTCTTCAGCTTGTTCCTGTTCGTCTATTCGGGACGGGGCAGGCAGCCCAGCCCACATACATGAAGAGAAGAAGAGGGGGGGTTCCTTGTCTGTCGGTCGAAGAAGGCCACAAGTGGAAGCAACCGATGCTTTGGTCATTCAGTTGACTCCTTGCTGCCAGTCCGTGCTTGCTGTCATGCTGGCAAAAGCAGGGGTTTCGGCCGGTTTTACCTACTATTGGATTTGAACCAATGACTCTCGCCGTATGAAAGCGATACTCTAACCGCTGAGTCAAGTAGGTCAAGCTGAGTCAAGTCAGAGAAAATATACCCATAAGAGAAAGCCGCGCAACCAGAGTTCTCCGCGGGGCGGAGCGCTAAGAAAGAGAAAGCGTTATCACTATACGAAATGAAGCAGCGGCTAGCACGCTAAGATCAACCACTTGGAGAACGCGGAACCTTTCTTTCTCGGTCGTCTGTCTTAATAAGTTTAGTGGATTCCGATTCATGCGGTCGTTCTCGGCTGCATTGGTGTTTTCACTCCCCACTCTCCACCATAACAAAATGTTTCCACCATATCTCAGGAGTAGTCAAAGGAAGTACGGCGGGTCCGAGTAGGAAGAAATTCACTAAGAAGTAGGGGCATACAACAATGGATCAATTCATTCAACAAGATCCGTTCGGATCGGACCAGGATGAATGGTTTTGGTCTGACCTCTCGCTCGGATGTCAGACTCCCGCCGCCGACAGATGCCCCATGCCACGTTTCGTGAACAGCTATGCCCGAGAATGAATGAATTGTGATATAGCACCGAATAAGCCACTGCCCATTGAGACTTTAAGGGAGAGGATATAGGGGGCCCCATACCATACATCCTGCTGCCTCGGGACGACTGCACGTTACATCATAGCAGCACGACAAAATGGAGGCGGAAACCCGCGTAGAAAACTCCAGTGCGCTCCTGCGCCTTGACCACACTACATCTGAAGAATGAAAGCCAGCTTCAAAACTCCAGTGCGCTCCTGCGCACTGGAGTTTTCTCCGCAGGGGTCAGGGAAGACGGTCGCGAGGAAAGGGTTTCAGTGATGGGTCTTGCCCCCGTTCCGAAGATAGGATTGATTAAACGGATTCATTGGGGTGGGTCGATCCATATCTCCAGGAACTTGACAAATTGACCTCTCTGACCCTAAATGTACATACGAGATTTGAACCACTGGGAAGAGAAAAATTGTCCATCCTTTTTCCTGGTGTTCATCGGTTAACATATCATTTCCCTGACTAGTCAAGCTTAGAGCGATGAGAGGAGTAAGAAGAGAAAAGGGACTAGCTCAAGACGTTCAACTCGGGCCTCTACGGTCTCGTCCCTCTCGCTTTAGCTCGAGCAACTCTCGTCCCTTGGCTTTGGTCTTGCAGCTACTTCGATTGAGGCATCTCCTTAGGGTTTAGAGTAATCTCCTCCAGCGGATGTAGCGGTAAAAGATTCTATTCTTTCTGCGGTCGAGTTACCAAGTTCCTAAACTTCGGGATACTAAACGCCTAATTCATTTGAAAGGTTAAATTCCCTGGATATGTCCTTCGATCTGGGCTAGTCCTCTACCTACTTTCGGTCTAGCAGCTTCACTCCGTAATCCAAACCTTTCAGTGGAGCTGTGTTCCCCCTCCCTTATTACGTTACGGTCGAGCTAGCTTCGAACCTCGCCTTTCTATGAGTTCCTTCGCCCCCCACAGCCTTCGGGGTCGTAGAAGCCGTTTCCAGCCCCTCCGGCAGGGAGACTGCCAACTCCTGTTTTAAAGCCATTTATAGGTCTTTTAAAGCATTTCAGGTTTTCATTTTTCATAAAAAGAAAAGAAAGGCTTTCTTTCCCTTCCCTGATTCTATATCCAATTTGAATAGCCTTGCCTTAACTTAATAAAATAGATGATTGTTTCGAAACTCTATATACTAGGAGCTATTGATAGCCGATTTCAGGCCATCGATCAGGAACGAGTGGAGCGAGTTTAACAAGAGCATCAAGTTCGAAAGGTTATGGTGGTTAGGCAGCGAATCACCTTTCCAGTGATGTTAGCTAGTTTGGCATTCCTTCTTAAGCCAATCGGTCCTTGAGTCTGTCTTTATGTTACAATATAGCTTCAGCGGGATGGGATCCACTTTAGGTATTGTCTTTTCCAGGGTTCTTTCTTTCGAGGTTCTTTGACTTATTTCCTTCCGTTCCAATTCGGGAAGCGTCAAGCTGGGAGTCTGATTGATTTACCGTCAAAGTAGTTCAAATAGATTCAAAGTAAATGAGTGTGAAGATGTAGCGAGTCATAGATAGAGAACTAGGACGGGGGGGAACTGCTTTCACTCTGAACTCTCGCTCCCCAATCTATCAATCGAGCGGCTATCTTACTACCTCTACCGAATAAAGCATCGACTCTCACTGCCCGCTCTTACCTCACTGCCAAGCTATCCGAACAAGAAAAATGGATACCAACCCGGACTTGAAAGAGAGCTGCCTGGACTGGAGGACAACCATTCAAGCCGGAAAGATTGCTTCCTAGTTGGCTGGGAGGTTACCTGAGCTCTTAGTCTATATCAGGTCTTTGGCAAACGGGACTCTAGACGATATCAGCTGTGCTCTTACCCGTGAACTCCCAATGAAAATGTGGAATCTTCTACCTCTCTTCCTTCCCCTCTGTCCGTTTAGTCATACCATTCCTTGGCTCCGGATTGAGAATAGAGAGTTTTCACTTCTTTCCGGATTGAGAAGAGTTCCGCAGTTCAATTGAGTTAACTGGAGTTAGCAGTTCAGAGTTGAATGCTGTTAAGAGTTCTGCTGTTACGATTGCAAAGCTCGACTGAAAGGAAAGCAGTAGCTTGCTTTTTCATCCTAAAATCCCGATAAAACGCTCAAATGTCACATTTCGATGTCTCGTAGGCAAAGGTTTTGATCCCTTGTAGTGTAGCCGAATAGTTGGGCTGCTTTAGTGACCAGTTGAGCCGTCAATCTCCGCTCTCCTTGACCTGCAAGCCTGAAATGGCTTTCGTCGAGAAGTTTGCCAATTAAAGTCATGATAGGGAGTCAATCTTTATACTATACCCATATCCTTTATTTGATCCTTAGTTGTCAAGCAAGCAAGCAATAATAAAGCCTTTATTTGAACAATGGGGCCTAAGTGCTTTCTCGACCTTTCGGGTTGAGTGAAATTATAAATCCCGGCTTTAGTCGCTCAGTGGTTTAGCCCTAACTTCAAAATGTTAGACTTGTAATGGACTACTCCACTAACTGGATTAAGAGAACTCCCAAGGCCAGAGATCAACACTATAAATGAGAGTTCTAGGACTAGAACTGCATGACTCGAAAGATGATAGAGTCTTCTCAAATAAGGAACTTAAGATTTTACTCTTGTAGAAAGCTTCCTAGACAGACCGCTGGAATAGGGTAGCTAGGAAAGGGACTAGCCCGGAAAGCATAGTCAGAAGGTAAAGCGAAGCGGTCAACCTCACCATAGACTAAATGTGAACTTACAAGAGGGGAAGAGTGTATAGAAAGGATCTCGCCCAATAAGCAGCTATCGGAGGAGATATTTTCGATACACTCTTCTCCGTGCCATGTCTTCGGACCTCTTTGCGCCCACTGACTTTTCTTTGTCGAGTAGTTCCGCACTTTTCCCTTACGGTCAAGGCAATGCACCTCTCCCTGCCGGTCTGATTCCCTCAGCAAAGCATTTGAGGAAAAGAATCCCCTGTCCCAACTTCTTACCTTCGGAAATCTTTAGCAAAACAAGCGCGAAGGAGGTTTTCCATGCAAAGCTCGCTGGGTCCAAAATACGGGTTTTTTTCATGCATCTTTCCGTTGGGAGCAAAGGAGAGGGAAAGGCTTAGTACACGGAGATCCATGCCGAAATCAACTCTCCAACCTTGAGATTCCAAGGGGACACAGGGTCGAAGAAAGACAAAGCTTCGGGTCACATAAAGACATGAAAGGCATTGATCGGGGAGGTTGCTGACTTCTTAGGATAGGAGCTTTTGCCTATGACCAGAGAGAAAGGGCGTTAAGGATTCTGTTTCGCTCATCAAACCTAAGTGGGGCCCCTGCCAACCAATCGGCCAAGATTACGTTCAATTCAGGATCGAATACATCTTTGGCTTATGAGTTATGCGTTTTCTCTTCTTGGCACTTTTTGTCTGCTAGTGCATAATCATGCCTATGGGGATAGTGGAGGTTGAGCAGTTTCCCTGATGAAGAAGAAAAGAACTCTCCTTCTCTAAACAAGCTTGCCTGTGGGCGTCGAGGAAAGAAAGAACGATAAGAGAAGCAAGGAACGAGAATAAAGGGAGGTGGGTCGGTGAAGGGAGCGAGCACTCATAGCAAGGCAAGAAAGCAAGCCAGCTGTAGGTCAGAGGAGGGAGGATACCCGGGTTCAAGGTAGCCCAAGTCAGTCGATCAGTTAGTGGCTGGCGCTTGGCTTCGTGCAGGCCTTTGCCTTCTTGCCTCAGCATCTTTACCGGAACCCTCACATGACCCAACTTAGCACTGTCGCTGACCTCGTCAGCCCAGCCTGACGACCAAAAGCCTTACTAGCACTTCCGAGGTCTCCCGCACCAACGTTCATGCTAGCAACCAAGTCTCAGCTCCAGCTAGCCAACAGTCAGCCGAAAGGGGGTGTGACACGCCTCCCCCACTCAACTCATGCTTCTGTTCGACTCCTCACTAGCTCTCTTCGTTCGCACCTTTTCAAGCAACTAAACTAGTAGCTTCGCTTCGCTTAGCCTACTTACCCTTCTTTCACACTTACAGCTTTGTAAGAATTCAGGGGCTAGGCTAGTCAAAGGTTGCTGACTCTGATATTGATTCTCAAACAAAGTGGGCATCCTCCAGCTGGGTCTCTAGTCTTTCTCATGTGTTCACTTTCAGCAAAGAGGTTTAAAGCTATAACAATATAGCAGAGAGTCGGCCATTCCCCCTATTAGTAAACAGTATATGCGGATATAATCTAGAGTTTGGATCTGGTGAAGCCTTCAAGGTAGGTACAATGCGAGTCAGCCACTCTTCTTACGTGTCTAGCATGGTCGTCAGCTCATCCCGGCAGTCGCAAAACAAAAGACAATCCTAATCGTGACTGTCATGTGAATCCTTCAGGGATTGAGCTAAGAAAGCAGATGGGATGTGATCTAGTCTAGCTATCAAGAATGAAAGCAAAGTTCTTTCTTTCACAACAAAAAGAACTATCTAAGACTACCCTATTGGAAGGCAATTCACCCTACTCTAGAAAGTCCCAGCAGATAGTTTTCAAAGCATAAAATCACGAAGGCAGGCCAGGCCGGGTGAAACTCGTCATTCTCCGCTTGCAAGTCAAGCTTGTCAAGAGAATCTTTCAGAATGTGCTGTGGTGTTCTGATGATCCTAATTCTCATCTGGCTGAGCCAACAAGTGAATTACAGGTCGAGCTATTTCATTCCTCGCTCTTCATTCGAGCCATGCTTTCCTTAACGGACTAGCTAAGGTTGACTTACATAGTTGTTCTTTCTTTTCGCAATTTCAAGTTAAAGCTAGCGTTTTTCAGCTTGCTCTTTGCTTTGGTCGAGTAGCAAGCGAAGGCTGATCTCTTAACAGGCCTTTGGCTGTTGTACTTTCGAGTTACGAGCCCATTAGAGAAGCTAGCTAAGCTCAACAATCAAAGACATTTCACTCCTTTACCAGATGCTGATCGAGAAGCTAAAGCTAATCACCTTGCCAAATAATTGATTGATAGAGCCGTCGGATTCTACTACCTCTTACCGGTTTACTGATCACATGCTGGTTATCAGAGTAGAAGCTGTATCACTAATAGCGGATGTTTGAACATCTTTAGGAGTTGAGTAACAGCCCATCATCTCCTTCTTCAATGAGAGAGGACTCCACCCTACACGGTATGGTTTGTTACGGCACGGCTCGGAATAGCAAGGTATGAAGTAGTTGATGATATCAAAAGTGATAGATTGGTAAAGTGCTCATAGTATGGGTATGGAGGAAGCAGCCGAAGCTAATGCCTAAAAAGTAAATCCTTCTGGTGTGGCTTAGCATTAGGAAGTTCTTCTAGAATGTGCTTTTAGAGAGGCTATCGTTGATCTTGCTCTTAGCCTACTGTTTGAATCAGAGTCAGTCCATTCATTCATTCCAGTCCGTCCTTCCAAGCAAAGAAGCGAAGGAATAGCACGTTTGTGATCTAGTTCCTACCTTCTAGTACTCCAAGTGTAGTTGCCAGTGTAGCAGTAGTTCCTTTCTTTTCAAGCCTTGCCAGCAGCTACTTTTCAGCTAGTGCAGTTGGAGCCCTGCTCGCTTTGTAGCGCATTAATATCCAGACGAGAAGGAGTCTTGAAAATGGAAAAAAGTAAGGAAGATGCACAAAATTTAGCCTGCGAGCACTCCTGTCTTTCACCTGGCTCTTCCCTCTTTCGTGAATGCATAGTGGCTAAGCCTACTTTTCTTTCTAAGAAAGTCCTTTACAGGATCGAGCGTAATAAGTGTAACGTGTTTACCAGCAGGACTAACTATTATTTCAAGTCAAGGTGTCTACCAGTCTTACTTAGTTGTATTCATTCTGTCCTAATCAAAAGGATCGACTTCTCTGGGGTGTGACAACTCCTTCTCATGAAGAAACTGTCTGCTTAAGACAGTCGAGCGTGATAGGCTTGCAAAGCATAGGCTACGCAGCCTTGTTCACCGGAAAAGCATAAGATCCTTGATTGAAAGGGAGTTTTGTTTACCAGACAGCTTACTGTTCCGGGAAAGCGAGAGATCTCATTGTCCGATAAATGCTATCTCCTCTAGCGGGATCAGACTTTCCACAAGATAGCATCCCGTAATAAGAGAAGGTCCCTTAGTCTACCCGAAGGAAAGTCAAGAGATAAAGAATCTGTTTTTGGTACCGGCATGGTTAGAGGATTCGAACTGGCAGGATTGGTTTAGTGTTTGCAATTAGCATAAAGCGGTTATGCGACAGCTTGAAGTAGATAAAACTTCGATTCTAAATCACCGAATCTTGCATCCAACCTCGGTCTTTTTGGCACAAGGGATGCGGTAGTTGAACCGATTTCAAAGGCTTGATAAAGCTTTTAGCTTTGGCATGACGTACACGTGGGAAGGTTAGCAAGGGAAGGAGAAGACGAGGGATGTTTAGTGCTATGGTCTGGTGGAGAACTTGGATGAGAACGTTGGAGGAACAGAACTCATTGTCTCGCTACGCTTCGATGACGCTACAGATGTTGAGTCAGAAAGATGAGGGGCAAATGAAGGGCCGGCGAGGCTTCTTTTCCGAATTCGTTAGATTGCCACTAGTTCCAGGATTGGAAGAACATAGAATTGGTAGTTGGGCTCCGCTTGCTTGGTTGGTTGGTCCCCTCTCTTGGTTGATGAATAGGTAAGCGCATTCGAGAGCAGCTCCTGTAGGACTTCTTCCTCCCAGTTATCCTATTAAGGTAAGGAAGAAGCAGACAAAAAGACAGAAGCCGTAAGCATCTCTCTCTTCAAGCAGCCACTAAAAAGTCAGATACGAGATTCGCATTACGGTAAGGAGGAGACAGAAATCCTTGTTAGCATCCAACCCAAGACGAATGAACTTGGCCTTGTGTAGGTTGAGATTCCTGGGGCGGTTCTCTCATTTTAGGTGCAGGTTTTTTTCTTTTGGTCGCTTATTCACAAACAAAGAATCGAAGAATCAACTCAACCAAGAACTCTCCTTTCGTTCGTCTGGTTGCCTCAAAAGTTTTCAGCTGGATAGCCGCGAATGGGCAGAAGCAAGACAAGACCCCCTTTACCAGTTCTAAGGCCTACTTTGGGATGGAGCTATTTACCTGC